TTATTCTAACATTATCTATTAGAAATGATTTTTCTAGCATTTGACTACGTACCACTAAAGGATTTAATCGCAAACTTGACAGATAACCCAGAAACTCTAAATTATCTTTAGATAATTGATTTATATTGACCTTTTGCGATTGAAACCATACGGAAAAATAACATTGCCATAAATTAACAAAATAATATTTCCATTTATTCATCAGAAGCGGCGTATCCTTTGTTGCCAGAATGCATTTTCCGTGATATCTAACATAATGTATGAAAGGATCCTTGAGCAACCCTAGGATCGCCGGAAAATTATTAACAAAGACTTTTAAAAAATGTTGTATTTTTCCATAGAATAAAATTCGCTCAAAAATAACTTCATAAGATGTCGATCGTAAATGAGAAGACCGCTTGCGTAGAAAAAAAAAGATGGATTCATATTCACATACATGAGAATTATATAAGAACAAGAAAAATCTTGGATTCAAAATTGATTTTTTTTTTTTATCAAAATTCTTCCAATTGCCATACTCGTATAGACAGAACCGAAAAAAATGCAAAGAAGAGGCATCTTTTACCCGGTAACGTAGGGTTTGAACCAAGATTTCTAGATGGATGGGATAAGGTATTAGTACATCTAACACATAATTAAAATGTTTTAATTTGTCTTCTAAAAAGGGAAATATTGAATGAATTGATTGTAAATTATAAGATTTTTTTAATTTTTTTCCTTCGAAAGAGGATCCTAATCTTAGGGAAAATGGAATTTCTACAATCACTGTAAATAAAACAGATATCATTTTGGTATGCCCCAAAAAGGGATTTTGGTTCAAATCCTTAGTGGGAATAATAAAACGATTCTGTTCATACATTCGAAAAATTAAGCGTTTCACAATTAGTGAACTATATTTTTTGTCAAAATCCGAATTTTCCAAGAAAATAGAGCGATTTCTATTTAATCTATTTAAACCGTGATCATAAGCAAGTACATAAATATACTCCCGAAAAAAAAGTGGATATAGAAAACTCTGTTGCCGAGCCCCCTCGAATTCTAAATATCCTTGATATTTCTCCATTTGGATTGAAATTATATTTGAACTGAAAGTAAAGTCTTTATTTTCTTGAGTTCTGAAATGACACATAGTGCGATACAGTCAAAATAAGGTATTTAGATTACGAAAGCAATAGATACCTCATAAACAGGTAGACTGCTAACCGGATTCTCTATCTTTAATAGGTTTCTGTTCGTTATATTTTATATTATAGAATAACCAAACAAGATGATTAGAAATCCTTTATTTTTTTAACCTAATCGCTCTTTTGATTTTGGAAATATATATATATTTTTTATAATATATATATTTTTTTTATCAATATACTGCTTCTTTTACACATCCATCTCCAACCCAACCCAAACGGACTAGGGAAAAAAATATAATTAGGACTCATGAAAAAATTGATAATAATACGCAAGAAAAAAATTCCTTCCCATACCCGTATTAGGCACTAATCTATTTTTAACATTTAATTAGATCGGATAATTTTTCAAATTACGAATGGAAGCTCGTTTCTTTTTTTCCTGGAATCAGGAAAACTGGTTTTTTATCCATCCATTTATATTTATTCACTCGACCCAAATTGGAATTTATTTTTTTGTCGATACCGAAAACAAGGTTGTACCGATCAGGAAAGCAAAAAAAAATTATCTGAATTCTCCCTTGATACGACATGCTATTTTTTCCATTCATTCCTTTCAGGATCAGTCGTGGTCTTACAAACTCTACCGAAGATCTGGACGAATCCTTTTCTTCATACAAATGTGTAAAAGATGCTAGTCGCACTTAAAAGCCGAGTACTCTACCGTTGAGTTAGCAACCCCCCCCAAAAAAAGTACTGCAAATATGTAGATACAACCAGAATAAAGAAAAAAAAAAAAAAAGAAAAATCCAGTCATGTGTGCGTCAGGGATAAATAGATCTATTTCTCTATGAGAGAATTATATTTAGTCGATACACTGTTGTCAATATGATTGTGAATTTTGAATATTTTTAATTTTAATATAGTTAAAAGAATAGAAAAAATAAATAAAAAAGCTTAACCCCTTGGTTTGTTAGTTCATACAATGAATGAAAGAATGAAAACTAAGCCAGGTAGGGTAATCTAAAATCTTTTTATACTTTTTTAGGCCCTTTTTTTATTTTATCGCTTTTAATTTTTTATGAATAATTTATTCATTATTCATATATTAATATATATATTAATTTTATTCAGAATTAATATATTATTTTCTATACAGTAAAAGTTTTTATTTATACAACAATTCTAATTTCTATAGATCCAAAATTATTTTCATAAATTTGTTTATGATTATAAAACATAGTAGTTGTTAGCAGAGTATTATTTAGTATTCGTACCTTAGGAAGAATACTAAATAATAAATAAAAATTCTAATAAATCAAAATAAATATGATGGAAGCGAAAGAGGAGGAAAGAAAAAAGTAGATAAAATTTGATACCAAGCTATATACGAGTCTTTCACATCCTCTTTTTTATATTTCATTAATTCAATTTTGTTTTATTAAGACTTAATTCCGTAAAAATCCCTGCCTTCTTTGAAATATCATAAACTGTTCTTGTTGGTTGAGCGCCTTTTTTAAGGAAATCGAGAATAGCAGGAAGATTTAAATAAGTTTGATTAGTTATCGGATCATAAAAACCCACTTTCCGAAGATCTCTTCCTTCTCTTCGGGATCGAACATCAATTGCAACGATTCAATAAACGGCTCATTGGGATAGATGTATATGAATAATACCCCCCCCTAGAAACGTATAAGAGGCTTTGGCCTCGTACGGCTCGAGAAAAAAAAAATTCAAGAAGTTAACTCTCTGTATAAAATTAAAATATAAAATAGATTAATAAAAACATTAAATCTATTAGCCAGTATTGAAACCCTAAATATTTTTTTTGCATAAAAAGCATTCGTAACATTTGTACTCTCGTAACTCAAGTTAAATAACTCTCAAATATCTCAACAGAGAATCCTTAAGTACTCTTTTTATTGAGTAGTCTCTAACCCTTTTTTTGTTTGTCTCATTTTTTAGAATAAATTTTGATTCTTCATTCTGATCTAGTTGTTCAAACTGGATTTCCTTGTTTCAGGATTCTTTATATTTACTTTGAATCTTTGGGTTTAGACATGACTTCGGTGATCTTTAATCGTTTTATTAAAAAAGGGCAGCAACAAGCCCCTTATTTTGTTTATGATTTCTTTTCTTTCTATCAAAGAATCATACAAACGCTTGATTCACGCATGATAGACTTTTGATTCAAATAATTTTACAATTTTAAGAAAATTTACTTTTCCATTGTAAAATTGCTTGAAAGGACTTTTTTTTTCAATATAAAAAGACTTACGAAATTGTTCCAACTTATTGATTCGCACTAACCATAGATCCTTACTCCTGCGAAAGGAATAAAAACTTTCTATTCTCCTCGAGCTCCATCCTGTACTCTTTTTTATATTCAAAAAAAATGTAGGACTCTAGTAAAATAGAACACAAAATGTCGAGCCAAGAGCACCTATATTCCTATATAAAAAGTGGCGGATCAAAAAATCCACAGCAGATAATGTCCTTCAATTCAAGTCGCACGTTGCTTTCTACCACATCGTTTTAAACGAAGTTTTACCATAACATTCCTCTAGTTTGTGTAATTGATTCAATCATGGAATCATGAATAGTCATAGTTCAGTCAGTATATCGTAATCTATACTTTTTCTTTCTCTATGAATGGAATAGTGAATTTACGCGTAAAAGGTTCAGTCAGAATTCAAATGAATCCCATATTAGATTGTATATATGTAAAATCTAAATTTGAATAGAAATCTATATATATATATATAGATTTTTTTATTCAAACTCTTAGAATCTACGGTTCTACCTTACTTACCCGCATCACACACAAATAAAAAATAAAATATATATATTTTATTTTTGAATTCGGTTTAAATGATGAAAAATAAGTTGATTCTTCTTTTCATTTCAATATTTTATTCTTAAAATATATTGGATTTTTAAACCGAAAGAGAAAGATGGTGTACAAAGGCAATAGAAGATAGATTCCGTAATGACTGTCCTCTGGGACGGAAGGATTCGAACCTCCGAATAGCGGGACCAAAACCCGTTGCCTTACCGCTTGGCTACGCCCCATTTCGATTTTTATTCAAAACTACTATAAAGAGTAATATTGCTATTGGTTGTTCGTCAATTCAATTTCAGCCCAAATTAAATATAGATTACATTGGTGCTAGAGTTTTGACATGTGTAAATAGCAAATCAAACTGACTTTATTGATCATTACATAGAATTCAATTAAGATATTGTATGAAAATATTATTTCTTTAATTCTCATAAGAGAATGAAAGTATTTTTGATTGAGTAAGTTCAACAAAGTCTTTTTAGACTATCTTTCTTTATTTTTTCCTTATATAAAAAATAACTCAATCAAAATTAAATTATCCATAAGAACACCAATTTTTGTTATGCTTAATATATTTAATTTGATCTGTATTTGTTTTAATTCTGCCCTTTTTTCAAGCACTTTTTTAGTCGCCAAATTGCCGGAGGCCTACGCCTTTTTGAATCCAATTGTAGATGTTATGCCCGTAATACCTCTTTTCTTTCTTCTCTTAGCCTTTGTTTGGCAAGCAGCTGTAAGTTTTCGATGAAATTCTTAATACTGTCTTAGAAAAATTCACGATTTTTATTCTTCCAACAATTCAAAAGATCAAAAAAATCTTGACGTATGAACGAACTCTGAATTCAAGCATTGAATTTTTTTGGTAGCCATACTAAATCTGGCTCATTCTATTTCCTCCATTTTATCCTCTTTTCCCTAACTGAAAGAACCTAAATTAGATTCGAATTCACAAAAAAAAATATCTAGATGTTGGTATGCAAATCTGTTTGAATATGAAAGACTCGACTATTATCTTATTACAAATGACTTTATGAAACTTTTTTATTTTTTTTTTCTAGAAAAAAAAATAAATGACTTAATTTATTGGTATCAAAATTATATATTTGGTATAAAAATAGAGAATCTATTCTCTTTTTTTTTAAGTAAGATCTTGGAGATTGTGTAATGCTTACCCTCAAACTTTTTGTATACACTGTAGTTATATTCTTTGTTTCTCTCTTCATATTTGGATTCCTATCTAATGATCCAGGACGTAATCCGGGACGTGAAGAATAAAAAAAAAGGTTTTTTTATTGCTTTATTTAATTAGTTAAAATGCTCGGATTTTATTAGGATTTTATCTATTACAATCATCAAAAGGAGAAAGGGAAAGAGAGGGATTCGAACCCTCGGTACGATTAACTCGTACAATGGATTAGCAATCCAACGCTTTAGTCCACTCAGCCATCTCTCCTAATCGAAAAGGGATACTTATTAGGTTCCATGTATACTAAAAAAGTGCTTGAAAAAAAAACCTATATATATATTACTATTATATTATATAACTTTTTTTATAGAACTTTCTCAGTAATTCTATTTACATTAAAAATGTAGATAAAGATTAGATAAAGAAAAGGCTCGAACTCGAAAGATAAATAAATAAAACCACAATAATAGAAATAGATAATCCTTTTTTTATTTTGTCTCGTCCAAACACAAGTAAAAAATCCTTTTTTATTTTAATAGCCTGGCCTGGTCAGTCCCCAGCCGGGCCTTTTTTTGTTTTTGTTAAAGTTAAAAAGACTCATCCGATGTATTTTTAGACAAAAAAGATATGAAATTGAAAAAAAAAATGGAATCCGCTTTTACTAATTTTATTAAGTCTACGCGTCAACGCTAGAATTTTCGAATTTTTTTTCAGATTTTTTTATTACATTCCCGATTACTTTGTTCGACAAAAGGTCAATTTATATGCAATAATTGCATTGTAGCGGGTATAGTTTAGTGGTAAAAGTGTGATTCGTTCCGTTAACCCCTTTAATAGTTAAAGGGTCTCTCGGTTTGATTAATCTTCCGATCAAAAACTTTATTTCTTAAAAGGATTTAGTCCTTTACCTTTCAATGAAAAATTCAAGGAAGATTATAGATTCTCGTAATTTGTATCCAAAGACTCTAATCAATTGTAATTTTGGATTATGAAATTACGAAACATAATTTTTGAATTGGATGACTATATTACAATTCAATAAGTATAACAAGAGGATCCATGGATAAAGCTAGAAAAGTTTCTTTCTAATCGTAACTAAATCTTCAGTTCTATTCATTGTTTGGTATAGAAAAAATTGAAGCAAAATAGCTATTAAACGAGAACTTTGGTTTACTAAAGACATCGACATATTATATTGTTTTAGCTCGGTGGAAACAAAATACTTTTCCTAAGGATTCCGTTAAATAGAAATAAAGAACGAAGTAACTAGAAAGATTGTTCGAGTTCTCCTTTTCTATCTTCTAGAAGGATCATCTAGAAAGCAAAATTTTCTGTGAAAGCACCCAGACGGAAAAAAGCTAACATAGATGTTATGGGTCGAATTTTGATTTTGATTTCGTTCCCGTCTTTTTTTTTATTTGGGAATTTCTCCATACATCATAAAGGAGCCGAATGAAACCAAAGTTTCATGTTCGGTTTTGAATTAGAGACGTTAAAAATATAAAAATGATCAATCGACGTCGACTAAAACCCTTAGCCTTCCAAGCTAACGATGCGGGTTCGATTCCCGCTACCCGCTATAAATTCTAAATAGCCCCCCCTTTTTTTTAGAGACAATTTTATCTATTATAATTGTCTAATAGCAATTGTGTATTGAAGTGAATTCAATACACAATTGCTAAAAGGATTTCGCACATTTTTTTTTAACAATTGTAAAGTCAAAAAAAGCGAAAAGCGTCCATTGTCTAATGGATAGGACATAGGTCTTCTAAACCTTTGGTATAGGTTCAAATCCTATTGGACGCAATATCAATATAAATATATTGATATTTATCTATTATTTCCATTTCTATCTATTATATATAATATATTTTTTTTTCTATTTATAAAAAAGATAAGAAAAAAATAGAATAATAAATAAATTATGAATGCTTTTTAATATAATATTAAACAGATATTAGTTATATACTTCTTTCTATTATATATCTACTTAACTTAATATACTTCTATTTATAACTAACTTATATACTTCTATTTATATTATATAATTTCTTAAAAAATTAATTAAAGAATAAAATTTACTAAAGAATCAAAAATAAGAATGATCCATTTCTTTTCTTTTTTTATAATTTCTCCTGAAGTAGAAAACGTTCCAGTTGCTCTTGAATACCTTCTTTCAAAAAGCTTTCTGCTTCAGCGGTTAATGTCTTGGTAGAGGATATGATTTCTTGGAACTGAGGTTTATTCGTTTTTAAGTAAGTGCGTAACTGAACGAGAAATTTTCTTACTTGTCCAATTTCTAATCCATCCAGATAACCATTTGTTCCGGTATAAATGGTCATTATCTG